ATGTTGCATCCTATAGATTATAGATTATCTAAAAATAAATTTTGATTATCAACTTGAAATAGTTATTCTTTAAAAAATTATAAAAATTTAATATTAAATGATAAAATATTAAATGTTTTAGGGTATATTTTCAAAAATTGTTTTAAAGTTTCCTATTCTTTTGCTTCACCGTGGAGTAATCCGAGAAAACATAGAAAATATTTTTCTAATTTCATAATAGGGTTTGATGGGCGACGAGCCATAAAAACAGGTCCTAATAAAGTTAAAAAATTGCCTGGTTTTTTAATTCCGGAGGATTACAATATAATAAGATTTCATAATTTTAGTATTTTAAAAATTTATTTTTTAATAGATAAAAATTTAGAAACTTATTGAGCTAAAAAACAGAAAAACTGAAGAAGTCCTTTAAAATATTTTAATATGCGTTATAATAAAAATAAAAATATGATTAACAATCCATTAAGATTAAACAAAAATTTAGTTAATTTAAATATAGAAAAAAAAAATTTAAAAATAACGGGTTTTTTTGTTTATTTATTTAATTTATTAAATAATAATTATGTTAAGCAAAAACTTTATTTTAATTTATCTGATCGAATAAATTTTTTTAAAACTGATACGAAGCATTTATATTTCAGGTTTTATTATGATAATTTTAAATTGTTAAATAAAGTACGTAATAATTATTTTTTATTTTATATGATTAATAAAAAAAATTCTTTAGTAAACAATCATAAATTGGGATTATTAAAACAAAAATCATTTAACCATAATCCTAATGTATTATATTTTTCGGGGCAAAATAAAAAAACTAATATTAAAAAACTTCCTTTATTTAATAATAGTGGTTTTAAAATAAATTATTCTGACTACAAAAAGTATATCTCATTATACCATATTAATAGGAGTAAAAAAATAAAATTTTTTAAAAATAATTTAGGAGGTTTGGTTTTTTATAGAAGATTACTTAATAATAATTCCATTTTAAATCAAATAAATAGAATTAATGATTCTTTCTTTTATAGTAGGAAAGAAATAAGAAAAAATATTAAAAAATATTTTTTTTATAGTAAGGCATTAGTTTCTAATAATTTAAAGATAAAAAATGGTTTTGAAAATTTTTTAAATAAAAAATTAAAAGTTGTTTTGTTAAATTCCTCCAAAAATAATTTTCCAACTTTTAAAAAATTTAATTTTGATTTAAATGTAAGTAGGAAAAGAGGATTAACTTTATTTTTTAATAGCTTAATATCGATGGCTCCTAGTTCAGTTACAAAAAAAAAATTATTTTTATTTAAGAATAAAAATAAATTAAATTTTATAAGGAAGAATTTAGTTAAGAGTAGTAATCAGTATTGCTATAAATATAATAATAACATTAAGGGTGCTTTAAAACCATCTATAAATCGAAATTTACATATATTAAATAATAGATTTGAAAATATTATTTCTAGTTTTAAAAATTATAACGGCAATCCAAATTCTAATTTAATTTATCAAAAGCAAAACTATTATAATTTAAAATATTTTAATAATATGGTTAAAAATTCTAAACGTTCTAATTTATTTATTAATTTTAATAATTTTAAGAAGATTATATATTTTAATAAAAATTTTTTAAATTCTTTTTTAAAAAGTAATAATTATAAAACTTTTTTTCTTAAAAATTACAGTTCTCAGAATTGAGTACTTCTTCCTAAGGTATTAAATTTAAAAATTAGATGTAATAATAAAATAAAAAAAAAACAATTTTATAAAATTAAAAGAAAGAAGAAATTAAAAATAAATAATTATTTTAATAAATTATTTATTAATAGTACTGTATTTAAAACACATTTTAATAAATTACTATTAAAAAAAAATATTTATTCTTATTTAATAAATTATAGGTTAGAGGAAATCAAAGATCTATTTAAAAGTGATAAGTTATCTAAAAAATCAAATAAGCGTATTAAATCTAATTTATTTGGGAGAAACAGAATAAATATGGGTAATGTCTTGCTATCTACAACTAATTTTAATAAGAAAAAAAATTATAAATATACTTTAGTTGACTATGATTCTTTATATTTTGATTCTTCAAAAAAATTTTTAAATAAAAAATTAAATGAATATAAAACTTTTTTAAGAATAGGTAAATTTAATACTTTGGGTTTTAATAATTATCCTATTAATAACTTTAATTATGATAATTTCATTAATTATAATTATTTTTCTTTATTAAATAATAATTATTTTTTTACGAGTAATACAGATAATAATTTAATAGATAATACTACTTCGAAAGCTGCTACTTTTAAAAATTTAGTAAGGTTACAAAAATGGAGTCCTTCAAAAACCATAACTCCAAGATTTATATTTAACATGTATTTTAAAAAAACTTTTTTTAAATCTTTTAAAAATCAGGATATATATAGTAAAGATAATATGGATAAAATTAACAATAGATTGGAGGGGTTACCTAAAAATAACTCATCAAAATTACAAAAATTTAAACCTTATACTTTTAAAAGTATATCTAAAGTTCATCGTTATAGATCTAATAAATCAATCTTAACAAAATATATAACTAATGAAATTAAATATAATTTCATTTTAAATTTTTTAAGTTCAATGGAAAATAAAAAAACCATCCCGAAAAAAAAATTAGGTTATAAATCTTTTAAAATTTGATTTAAAATTTTATCAAGAGCAAAAGGTACCGTGTTATTAAATAATATATCCCCAACTAAATTTAATACGTTAAAATTATATAATTATTCTTTTACACCTTTTATAAGAAGGTTTGAAAAATTAATGTTTTCAAATAAAAATATTAAGGTGAAAGAGACAAATATTTCTAAAGAATTCAGTAAAAAAATAAAAAAATATTTATCTAATCATCAAATTTTAACTATTCAAAAAAACAGTTTTATTAATTATGTAGAAAAATTACAATTTAAATATTTTAAACGGGTTAAAAGGTCTTTTAAAATAGGCGAAAATAAAAATATTATTATAGCACCTTATAAATTTTTATTAGAGGGGTTAAATAGAAATAATATTAATATATCCTCTGAGGGATTAAACAAGAATTTTGATAATAATTTTTATACTAGTTTAAAAAGATCATCAGCTTCAAAAATTAAATTTAATTCAGTAGTTAGTCCTAATGATTATAAATATAAGATGAATGTTTATAATTATTTTATTTCTAATAAAAAAATGAAATTAAAGCAGTTTTATTTACCTATTAACGTTAACAAGAAAGTCAAGTCCATAGTACCTTTAGTTATTAAAAATAGGTATGTCAATAATAAAATTGGGTATAAAAAATCTCATAATATGGTTATTAATAAATATATAAAAACCAGGTTGTCAAATATTTTTTTATCTAGTAAAACAATACAACTTATGAAAAATAACAAGAAAACGCAAGTTGAAAATTTCAATTATAGAGTTTATGGATTAGCAAAAAAAAAATCTGATTTTAAATTTTTAAATAAAAAAGAATTTAAAAAAATTAATGAATTACAACCAAAAACTTTTTTATATTGAGAGCATTTAAAATGATTTAATACATTTGTTAAAACTAAGTTTAATTTTAAAGTAACTAATAGTTATAATTCTTTTAAATTATATGAAAATTTTAAAAATTTAAATTTTTATTATTATAAGAATTTTAAAAAGTATACTAATTATTCTAGTTTAAATTCTTCACAATTATTAAATAATAATTATAGTAAATTGAATACATTTGTTTTTTATTCTACTATATTTAGATTTAGAAGTTCTTTTTTATATTTATCTAATAAAAAGATGTTTCATAAAAAAAAAATATTATCTAATTGAACTTATGATGTATTATTTTCATCTACTTCTAGTAAACGTTTAAATTATTTACCACATACAAGATTTAGATCTATTAGGAATTCTTTATATATGTGACGTATAAATAGTCGTAAATTAAACTTATTATTTAAATATTTTAAGGCAAGAACAAAATTTTTTAAGAATAAATTAAATTTTGTATCAAATTACGCAAAACGAAGCAGTATTTTAAGTTATTTAAAATCCATGGAATCTAATTTTTTAAGAATTAAGAAGTCAATGCAAAGGGAATTACCTTTATTATCTATTAAAAGATATTTAACTGGTCAGTTAAAAAAATTAAATAATTATATTAGAATTTTATCTAAAAGGCAAAAAAAACGTTTATATTTCAAATCAAGACAAAAAAGGCGCTTTTTAAATAGGAATATTTCTAAGAAATTAATTCATAAGATTTCATCTAATAAACCAACTGTTTTTAAGGAAAATAAATATATATTTAAAAAATTATATACTTTTGTTAATAAGCGTTTTTTTCTAGAGAAGAAAAATCTTATAGATTATGTTAAAAAATTTATAGAACACTTGTTTTTAGTTATATTTAAGTTTAATCATTTACGTGTATTCTATATAAAAAAATATCAAATTAATATAATGAGTACTAAAGCTAAGTTATTTAAAAATTTATTTAATTATAGATTAGCAACAGGGTTTAAAGTACCTTTTTTAGTTAAGGTTATTTGTAAAAAATTGAATTTTGATAAATCTTTAGTTGGTTGTAAAATAGGTTTTTTCGGTCGTTATTCTAAAAAATTAAGAAATAGAAAATTATGGAAATACGTAAAACAATTAAAACCTAGTGTTATAAGTACGCCTTTAGATTATTATAATATATTAATATTACAAAAATGAGGAATAACTGGTATTAAATTAAGTATTCTTAGGAAAAAAACTTTTAATTTTATTTTTAATTAATGAACAAAATATTATGAAAAAGAAATTTTTTAAAGATCATAAGGTTATACGTACGCAAAAAAATTTAATAATAGATAATATAATTCAAGGTCGTTTTTGTTTTTATTTTGTTAATAAAACAATAATTTCTTTTAATCAGTATAAAGCATTGGTTTTTTTTTGTAGAAAAAAATTAAAATTTTATAGTAAGCTTTTTATTAGATTAATACCTAAATTAAAAAATACTAGTAAAGCTATTGGTATAAGAATGGGTAAAGGAAAAGGAGGTTTAGATGAAATATATTTTCCAGTTAATGAAGGTCAAATTTTTTTTGAATTTGGATTCAAGAATGGGGATTCATCCGTTATTCAAAATGACTATGATTATATAAAATTATTAAAAAAAATTAGAGAATTAGTCAAATTAGCATCGTTTAAATTATCAATAAATTTAAATTATTTAATAAGTAAAAAATAAAATATGATTTCAGTAGGAACTGTTTTTAAATGTAGTGATAATTCGGGAGCCATATTAATAAAATGTATTAAAATATATAAAAGGAAAAAAAAAGGCGGTATAGGTGATAATATATTAGGTGTTGTTGTAACTTATAATCCAAAAAAAAAAATAAAAAAAGGAGAGATGCATAAGGTATTAATAATAAGAACAAAATATAGATCCAAAGTTAATAATAGTTATTATAAATTTTCGGATAATGCGGGTATAATTTTAAATAAAAAAAACATGCCTATAGCTACACGTTTATTTGGTTGTAGTATACGTTTAATGAGACTTTATAATCGTAAAGTATTTTTATTATTACCTTATATTATATAATAATTTATAATAAAACATGAGATCACAAAATTTATCAAATAAATTAGAAATATTAAAATTTGATTCTGTAAGTAAATTAAATATATATAATTCTTATAAAAATTTAAATTTATTTAGTATTAAAAATTTGAAATTTTTAGTAATGCTGGATAGTTCCGATAAGTTTTTTTATAAAAAAATTCTTGTTTTATCTGATATAGCTGCTAATTGGTTTAATCAGAAATTACATGTATACAAAATAAAAAATAAAAAAAACCAAAGAAAAAATAATATTTTTTATCAATTTGGTTGTACATTAAATAATATAAATAAAATAAATAATATCATGAATTATATAAATAGTGTCATGAAGTTTATAGCAATACGTATTGATAATAATTTAAATTTAATGTTATATAAAAAATATTGTATTTATACTTTTAATAATTTAAATTATTTATTAGGTTTAAATAGTTCTAAATATTTTAGTATAAAAATGGATTATAATTTAATAATTATATATAATATAAATAATCAAATAATAAATAATAGTAAGTTAAGAGCATTCTATGAAAAAATTTTTTTTTTATAAAAAAAAATCTAAAGCTTTGAAAAAAACCAATAAAAATGAATTAAATACTTTAGTAAAAAAACTAATAAAAATAAAATTTATAAAACAAACCTTTTCTATGAATTTCAATAATAAAGTTTTAAAAAATAATTTTTGTATTGAAACTGGACATAATAGATCGGTTAACTCGTTTTATTATTTATCTAGGATGTGTTTAAAAGAACAATTTAGAAAAAGTTTAGTTAATGGATTAAGAAAAATAAGTTGATAAAATATGCATAAATTATTTTCAGAAATAAATAATTGTTATAATTTAAGATATATGGAAGCATCCGTAAAATATAAAAAAAAATATATAGGAATATTAAATAAAATGGATAAATTAAATTTAATTAAATCATATAAAATAAAAAATAAGTATATTTATATCTATTTAAAATATTTAAATAATAAACCACTTTTTATATTTAAAAATTATTTTGCTGCTAGTAATTTTAAATATTTAAAATTACATTACTTAAAAAGAAATTATACATTTACTAATAGTTTAAAATTATATACTACTACATTAGGTATCTTAACATTTGAAGAGATGGTCCTTAAAAATTCGGGTGGTAAATTATTAGTAGATATACAATTTAATGGTAAAAATGTTTTATAAAAAAAATATGAGAGAAACATCCTTCATTAATAAATTATTTTCAAGAGAAGGTGTATTAAATATATTTTATAATAAATATTTTTTAGTATTAAATAATAGATTAGATAATAGTTTTTTTTTAATATTTAATGATTTGAATTTAAATAAAATAAAATATAGAAATAATTATTTTTATTTTTATACTAATTCGAATTTTAAAAAATTTAAAATAAATATAAAAAAACATATAAAAAATTTATTGAGAGGTTTTTGTTTAATAATAGATATCATTGGTTTAGGTTATTATATAACAAAAACCAATATACAAAAAAATTTAATAAGATTATCCGTAGGTCATAATCATTGTATATATTATTATTTACCTAAAGGGGTTTTTTTTAGAACTAAAAGACGACAAATTTTTTTATTTAGTTTCTCTTATTTTTTAATAAAAAATATAAGTGTAGATATATTAAATTTCCGCAAATTAAGTGTATATAAGTTAAAGGGTATTAAATTAAAAGATGTATTATATAAAAAAAAAAATTGAAAAAAAGGAGTTAATTAATAAAAATAAAAATTTATATTTTAAAATTTTTAATAAAAAATTAATTTTTTATTATAATAATATGTCTTTATTATTATATTATAGATCTAGTAATATATTACATATAAAACAATACTTAAAAGAAGTTGGTATAATATAATAAAAAAATAATTTTAATAAGAACTATGAATTTTAAAAATTTTTGTATTAATTTTTTTAATATAGGCGAAAATAAGGCTAATATAATATCAATAAAATATGGTTTAAATAAAAAAAAACATTCGAATGTCATAAAAAAGGTGAATTTTAAAAATAGTATAGAGCAATTCATAATTACGAACACTGAGCAAAAAGATGTTATATTAAAAAATCTTAATTTTAATAAAAAAAAGTTGATTGATAATAAATCTTATCGTGGATATAGATTGATTAGAGGGTTGCCTGTAAAAAATCAACGGACAAAAACAAATTCTAGAACAGCTAGAAAATTAAAAATTTAAAAATGAAGTTTAATTAAATATAATTTTATGATTATGCATTTAAAACAAAAAACATTATTCAATATAATTACTACTTTAGGTACCCATAAAAATTTTAAATTATATAAAAATAAGTATAAAATACAATTATTATTTAATACTATTCATAATTCCATTTTACTTTTAAGAATAAAAAATTTTTCTTATTTATCAAAATTCAGGACCTTTAATTTATTTTTTTTAAATTTTATTAAAGAATATCATTTAGGTATAAAACAAAATTTCAAATTTTTTAATAGTTTAAAAAATAATTTTAAACTATTTTTTTATTTATTATATAGAAGTTCTTTATTATCTTTTGATTCTATTACAAAGCTTAATAATAGTATAAGTAGTTCTATATCTTTAAGAAATTCTTCTAGTTATAATAATTATTATCCTTATTATTATTCTAGTAATTTAGGTTTAAGTAATTCTTTTTTTTATAATTCTGTATATAAAGATACTTTCAAGTTATTTAGTTTTTCATTAATCAATAAATTTAAAAATTATACTTATTTAAGATCTAATAAAAAAAAGAGATTTAAACAAAAAGAATCCGAAAAGTTGGCTGTATTAAGGGATAATTTAACTGCTATTAAAGATAATCCTTATAGGTTAAAATTTTATTATAAATATTTTGAATATAAAAGATTACATTCTTATTGAGATAAGGAGGCTTTCTTAAAAAAAAAATTTAAATATTTTAATCCGGCCTCCTTAGGTTTAAATAATAATAATACTAAAGATTCATGTCTTTTACATTTTTTTTATCAGTATAGAAAATCAAGAAAATTAACGAATAAATATCTTTTATATAAAAAAAAAATATTTATAAATTTTTGATTACAAGCTAAAATAAAAAGATTTTCATTACCTTCTTATAAATTAAAATTAAAAAATAAAAAAACTAGGTTGAAATTCTATAAAGTATATTTAAATTCTAGTTATTCTAGGGTTAAAAACCTTAGTAACTTTAATAAATATTCTTTAGTTGATAAATATAAAAAATATTTATTCAAAAACAAAAAACACACATATAAATTATTTTTACAGTTTTGTTTAAATAATAATATATTTCATAATGTACGGTTTAAAAATAAAAATTTATTAAATCTTTTGAATCGTTATCATAATATGGTAAATAAAGGTTCAAAAGATAATAAACATCTATATAATAATTCTTTTAAAAAAATCAAAAATTTCAAAAGATTTAATATACCTCCAACATTTTTTTGAAGAAGAAAACGTTATGAACAACTTTTTAAATCAAATACCAATAAATTAACAAAAACTTTTTTTTTTAATCAGCTTAAAAAAAATAAAGTTTTTCGTATAAAATTCAAATATTTAAAATGGTTGCATACACAAAAAAAAATCAAAAGTTGAAAATTTGATAAACATTTATCATATAAAAAAAATTATATTAAAGCTATTAGAGGTAATTTAAAAAATTCAAATTTGAGGAGGTGTTCTAATAACAAGGTTATTTTAAATCCTAACAATAACAAAAACTATATTAATGATATTATATTTGATGCTTCCAATAAGATGCATTATTGATCTACTTCAAATCAGAATTTATTTCATATAAAAAAATCTAAAAGATTTAATTCTATAGTTAATGCATTAGAATTTTCTACTAATAAATATATGAAAAATTTTAGTTTTTATAAATCTAATAAAAGGTTAAATTCCGAATATGCTTATTGAAATATATTTAAAGAAAATAAGATAAATTTTAATAAAATCAGAATTAAAAGAAAAAATAAATTTGTACGTTTTAATAAAATATCTAAATCTTTATTTAAACGTAGTTGATTTATAATAAAGAATAGGAAAAATTCTTTTTCTAAATCCAAAGGATATCATAATTTAGTACCAATTTATAATTATTTTTTTTTAAAAAAAGTAATTTCCTTATATAAGAAATTGTTTATTTCAAAGATTTTATTTTCTGATTTTTTTTTTAAAAAACCTTATAATATAAAACAGGATTTAGTTAATAAAAATATAAATATTTTAAATAGTATTCATAATATACGTTTAATAGATAAAAAATATGGTTTTAAAAAAAGAAAAGAGCGTAATTTATTTAATCGATTAAAAAAATATAAAAATATTAAAACTTTATTAGCTAATAAGCTGAATAAATTAGATAATTTTGCGATAAATAATGGAAATAAAAAAACTACAAATAATTTTAATATATCACAATATAAAATAAAATTAAATTTATTACATATAAAAAAAATTATTTCTAAATTAAAAATTTATATAAAAAAATTAACAACTACTAATTTAAAAAAAACTACTTTTCCTAATAGAAGTTTAAAAATGTCTAATTTAAGAAGAAGTAGTTTTATTAATTTTTTAAAATGTTTTCCTAAAAAATCTAGGAAAATTACTTTTTCAAATTCTTTTTTAGATAGAATTAATTTTAATAATAATTCGAGGTTGGTTGATTTTATTGGATTTAAAAGTCCAATTTATGCTAAAAAAAATTTGTTAAATTCAAATAAATTACGTTTAGTTATGTTTAAAAAATATTTAAATAAATCGGCTGGTTTATTTAGTAATTTTAAAAAAAATAAACGTTTATTTAATAGTGTAGTATTGGCTAAGTTTACTAAAAATTATTTTTTAAAATATAATTGAGGTTTAAATACATTATTAAAAAAAAATTATTTAAATTTTTTAAAATTATTTAAGTATTTTAGTTTTTATAAAGTAGTAAATGATAATAATTATTATTTAGGTTATGGTAAATTATCAAATCATTTAAATATGAATAATGAAAATATTTTTAGTACGTGTAATCTTTTTATGTATAATTTTTTAAATTATACCACGGCGGAAAAAGATAATTTTTTCAATAAATATAATGATTCCGTAAGTATTAATCAAAACCTTGATATTATTAATACAATAAAATCTATTAGTATAAGAATAGATTTAGAAGAGTCGGAGGAAGAAGTTTCATCAGCGTCGGAGGAGGGCGAGGATGATTCACATTCAATATATGAATATGATATTATAAATAATAAAATTGAATTATTTCCTGATATTTTAAATAGTCAACATTATATGATAAAATATAATAGTTTATTATTATTTAATTCTTTATTAAGCCTTAATAATAATTATTTATATAAAAAAACCCCTCTAAATCTTTGTAATGAGAAGAAGAACATCGAGGATATATTTAAATTAACTTCTTCTGATATTGTTATTTTAAAATGATATTTATTTATTGATAATCCTGTTGAAATTAATAAATTAAATAATTCTTTTAAAGAATTATATTCAGGTTTGTTTAAAAAATTTAATAATATTTAGTTTAATAAAAAATATTTTTTATTAAAAAACAAAGTTCTAATTTTTATTTAATATTGTCTTATGTTAAACATAATTTGCTGTTCTATTCTTTATAATATTATAATAAGTTGTATTTTTATACTGTTAACTTTTTTAGTTAAAATAAAAATATATATAAATACCTATTCAAATATATGATTTTATTTATCATAAAGTGCTTTAATTAACTATATTAATTGAATAATAAATTTTTAATATTATTCTTCTATTATGGAATATATATCTTACATAAATCAACAATAAATTACTATTAATTTACTATAAAATAAAATAAATAATAAATATGCCACAATTAGATTTAGGAATTTACTTTTTTCAAATTTTCATAAATTTACTTTTTTTTTGATTCTTATATTTTTATATAAAATATTTTATATTAGGCAAATTGTCAAATATAATAAAAATAAAAAATTTTTTATTTTTTAATAATAATTATTCTTATACTGATAATTCGGTTTTTATTAACCAGATAGAGTTATCTTATTATAAATCAAATATTTGAAATAATTTTCATAATTTTTCTTCATTTTTTAATGTTATTAAATTAAAAAATAAAAAAATATTTAGATTTTTGCATTTACAAAATATTTATAATTTTTTAAATAATTTTATTATTAAAGTTTTAAATAATAAATTATTTAAATTAATATCAAAAAATTTAAAAACTTTAATATTATCATAAATTAAAATTTAAATAACTATGAGAAAGATAAAAATCATACCTTTATTAAATACTATATACAAAACTGCAATTATTTATCCTGTATCAGGTAATATTACTTTTTCATGAAATTTAGGTGTTAGTGCTGGTATTATGTTAGTATCACAAATTGTTACTGGTTTGTTTTTAGCTATGCATTATATTCCAGAGTCGGAGATGGCTTTTGATAGTGTTAGACATATCGTAGTTGATGTTAATAACGGTTTAATTATTCGTTCATTACATGCTAATGGTTCTTCACTATTTTTTTTTATTACATATTTACATCTTTTTAGAGGACTTTATTATGGGTCTTATGCTTCCCCAAGACGCCATGTATGATTATCAGGTGTTGTAATTTTATTATTAATGATTGTAACAGCTTTTTTAGGTTATGTTTTACCTTGAGGTCAAATGAGTTATTGAGCTGCAACAGTTATTACAAATATTATTGCTATTGTTCCAATAGTTGGAAAAGATTCATTAATGGTAGTTTGAGGAAATTACAGTGTTTCTAATGCTACTTTACAAAGGTTTTTTGCATTACATTTTTTATTACCCTTTGTAATTTTATTTGCTGTTGGGGGTCATATCATAGCTTTACATGAAAATGGTTCTAGTAATCCTAGTATAGGTGTTAGACATTTTGATAATTTAACATTTCACCCTTTTTTCATATTTAAGGATATTTTTACTACTATGATTTTATTATATACATATAATTATTATGCTATGGAGCATTCACCAGAAATAATTGATCCAGATAATTATGTTAAGGCTAATCCTTTATCAACTCCTGCACATATTGTACCGGAGTGATACTTTAAAATGTTTTATGCAATATTACGCTCAGTTCCAAATAAGGAATTTGGTGCTTTTTTATTATTAAGTTCTATATTAGTTTTATTTATTTTCCCTTATATTACTAAATCAGGTTTAAAAGATTCATCACAAAGGTTTTATCATCAATTATATTTTTGATTATTTTTTAGTGATTTTTGATTATTAACTTGATTAGGTGGAAAACCTATTGATGAGCCTTTCGTTAGTTTAGGGCAGGCTTGTACTGGTTATTATTTTATTTATTTTTTAATTATTTTACCTTGAATTGCTAAACGTGAAAGAAGGTTTTTAAGATTATCTAAATAATAATATATGACTATTTCAAATTTTATGGATAAAAAAATGGATTTTTTAAAAATAATTTTTTTATTTTTTTGTGTTTCTGGTTACGATTTAATTTTTTTAAATGATGAAAATTTATTATTTAATATTTTTTTTTTTATCATTATTTCTTTATTTTTAAAATTTAGAAGTTCCCTAATAGAATTAAATAAATCAAATAAAATTGATTTAATTAAGGAATATTATTATAAATTTTATTTAATTAAAGTATTTTATTTAACTTATTTAAATTATTTAAAATATAGTTTTAATATTTATAATAATTATTTTATGTATTATAATTATTTCATAAATTCTATAAATAATTTAGTTGTTAATTTTAATAAAAACATTTATACTTTATATTTTAAATTATTTTTTAATTACTTAAATATACAATATAATATGATTTCTTTTAAATATGTTGAATTAAAATATTTAAATTTATTGAATTTATATTATATATCTAAGATAATTGATTTTTTAAAATTAGATTCTATAGAATAATATAAAATGATTTTTGAACATTTAACTATTATTAGTGCAATATTATTTTCATCTATAATAGCTATAGGGCTTTTTAGTATAGTTTATTTTTTAATAAAAGTTTCAGGTTTAGGTTTACATATTGAAAAGTTAGCTGCATATGAATGTGGTTTTTATCCTTTTGAGGATACTCGTCAGATGTTTAGAATTAGATATTATTTAATAGCAATCTTATTTATTATATTTGATCTTGAAATAATATTACTAATACCTTTAATAGCTTTTTATCCTGATATGTTTTTTTTATCAGATAATGATTTTTTATTATATTATTATCAAGAATTCTTCGTAATTGTAGTTTTTTTAGTTATTATTACTTTAGGATTTTCTTACGAATGAATGAAAGCTGCTTTATATTGAGAATAAATAACTATGAGAAAGATAAAAATTATACCTTTATTAAATACTATATACAAAACTGCAATTATTTATCCTGTATCAGGTAATATTACTTTTTCATGAAATTTAGGGGTTAGTGCTGGTATTATGTTAGTATCACAAATTGTTACGGGTTTGTTCTTAGCTATGCATTATATTCCAGAGTCAGATATGGCTTTTGATAGTGTTAGACATATTGTAGTAGACGTTAATAATGGTTTAATTATTCGTTCATTACATGCTAACGGTTCTTCACTATTTTTTTTTATTACATATTTACATCTTTTCAGAGGACTTTATTATGGGTCTTATACTTCACCAAGACGCCATGTATGATTATCTGGTGTTATAATTTTATTATTAATGATTGTAACAGCTTTTTTAGGTTATGTTTTACCTTGAGGTCAAATGAGTTATTGAGCTGCAACAGTTATTACAAATATTATTGCTATTGTTCCAATAGTTGGAAAAGATTCATTAATGGTAGTTTGAGGAAATTACAGTGTTTCTAATGCTACTTTACAAAGGTTTTTTGCATTACATTTTTTATTACCCTTTGTAATTTTATTTGCCGTAGGGGGTCATATCATAGCTTTACATGAAAATGGTTCTAGTAATCCTAGTATAGGTGTTAGACATTTTGATAATTTAACATTTCACCCTTTTTTTATATTTAAGGATATTTTCACTACTATGATTTTATTATATACATATAATTATTATGCTATGGAGCATTCACCGGAAATAATTGATCCAGACAATTATGTCAAGGCTAATCCTTTATCAACTCCTGCACATATTGTACCGGAGTGATACTTTAAAATGTTTTATGCAATATTACGTTCAGTACCAAATAAAGAATTTGGTGCTTTTCTATTATTAAGTTCTATTTTAGTTTTATTTATTTTTCCATATATTACTAAATCAGGTTTAAAAGATTCATCGCAAAGATTCTATCATCAATTATATTTTTGACTATTTTTTAGTGATTTTTGATTATTGACTTGATTAGGTGGCAAGCCTATTGACGAGCCTTTCGTTAGTTTAGGACAGGCTTGTACTGGGTATTATTTTATTTATTTTTTAATTATTTTACCTTGAATCTCTAGACGTGAAAGACGTTTTTTAAGATTATCAAATTAAAAATTTAATTTACTTCTAATATAGTTTATGGATTTTTTTAATTATATATTAATTAATCAACCTTTAGATCAATTCGAATTATTTGTGCTAAATGGATTAACACCTAATTTTTTTTTTAATATTTTTATTAATGATACTATTTTTGTTTGTTTATTAGAAAATGTTCATTTTTTTTCTAATTTATTTCTTTATTTATTCTATATATTTCTTATAGTTGTAGTATTATCAAATGTTATAATTTTTAATAAAATAGAAATTTTTGAATATTCTTTAATGAAGTATTTATTAGAAAGTTTTTTTTATATATTTATATTTAATGTTTTTATTTCTCATGTTGGTAAACGTGGTAGAGAGTATTTCCCTTATATTTGTGTTTTATTTATGTTTATTTTATTTTCAAATTTTTTAGGTTTAACCCCTTTTGCTTTTACCGTTACAAGTCATATAATTTTAACTTTCTTATTAGGAGGTTTCTCCATAGTAGGATTAACTATCTTAGGTTTTTTAAATCAAAAATTAGAATTTTTAAATTTATTTGTACCAACAGGTGTACCTAAAGCTTTATTACCTTTATTAGTAGTTATTGAAGTTATCTCTTATATAGCTAGAGGATTCAGTTTATCTATACGATTATTTGCTAATTTAATGTCAGGTCATGCTTTAGTTCATATATTATTATTTTTTATTGTTAAAATTATAAGTTTTAGTTATAAATTAGGTAGTATTAGTTTAGTATTAATTAGTGCTATTTTTTTATTAGAAATTGGTATTTCTTTTTTACAGGCTTATGTTTTTGTAGTTTTAATTTCAATTTATTTTAAAGATTCTTACGAAGTAGGACATTAATTCTTTTTATTATCTTTATTAAAATAAATATTAACATATCTTATTATGTTTTATATATTTTTTAATTATAATAATACTTTTCTAAATAATTTAATTTGCATAAGTTCTTATAAATATATAACCTTATTTATAATAATATTTATAATAGGGTGTTTAGGTATTTTTGTAACGCGTCAAAATATAATAATAATAATAATGTCTATTGAATTATTATTATTATCAGCGAATCTGATATTTATATTTTTATCAATAAATATGGATGATTTGATAGGTCAGATGTTTGCTATATATGTCTTAACTATAGCTGCAGCTGAATCCTCAATAGGTTTAGCTCTTGTTGTTGTTTATTACAGGTTAAGAGGTGAAATTGGTATTGATTATATAAGTACAATTAAAGGTTAAATTTTTTTATTTTATGTATTTAACTGTTGTTTTTTTACCTTTAATTAATTTTTTAATTGTTATATTATTTGGTCGTTTTTTAGGTAATAAGGGTTCTCAAATTTTGATATTATTGAATATGTTTTTAACATTCATATTATCGTATTTTATTTTTTATGAGGTGAATCTAAAAGGATCTGTATGTTTTTTAAAATTATTTTCTTGATTTAATATAGGCTTATTTGATTTAGATTGGGGTTTTTTATTTGATTCTTTAACTGCTACTATGTTAATAGTTGTAAATACAGTTTCTTTTTTAGTTCATTTATACTCTATAGAATATATGAAATATGATCCTTTTTTACCAAGATTCTTATCGTATTTATCTTTATTCACATTTTTTATGTTAATCTTAATAACTGCTGATAATTTAATACAATTATTTGTTGGGTGAGAAGGTGTAGGACTAGCTTCGTATTTATTAATAAATTTTTGATTTAGTATATTAGAGGCAAACAAATCAGCATTAAAAGCTATGGTTATGAATCGATTAGGAGATATAGGTGTAGTCTTAGCAATTTCTTTAATATATATTGAATACAAAACTTTTAATTTTAATATAATTTCTAGTTTATCAAAAATGTTATCTAATGATTTTTTTTTCTTTTTTGGTTATTATATTAATGCATTAACATTAATTACTATTTTTTTATTTATAGGGGCCATAGGTAAGTCTGCTCAAATAGGTTTACATACTTGATTGCCGGACGCCATGGCGGGGCCAACCCCCGTATCAGCATTAATTCACGCGGCTACTATGGTTACTGCGGGTGTTTTTGCTATAATAAGATTATCACCTATTATAGATAATTCTCCTAATGGTTTAATGTTAATAGCTTTTGTAGGTGTATTAACATCTTTTTTTGCGGCTACTATAGGGTTATTTCAAAATGATTTAAAAAAAATCATTGCATATTCAACCTGTAGTCAATTAGGTTATATGGTTTTTATATGTGGTTTATCTAATTACTCATTAAGTATATTTCATTTAGCTAATCATGCTTTTTTTAAAGCTTTATTATTTTTAAGTGCAGGTTCTATAATTCATTCATTAAATGATGAACAAGATATTAGAAAATATGGTGGTTTATTAAAATTATTACCTTTTAGTTATATTATGTTTTTAATTGGTTCTTTAGCTTTAATGGGTATTCCTTTTTTAAGTGGTTTTTATTCTAAGGATGTGATAATAGAAATAGCATATTCTTCTTATTTAATAAAGAATAATTTTATTTATTGATTAAGTATTATTGCTGCGGTGTTTACAACTCTTTATAGTACTAGATTATTATTTTTAACTTTTTTTAATAAACCTAATGGTTTTAAATCTGATTATAAACATATTCATGATTCTAGTTTATTAATTGCAATACCATTGTTAGTCTTAAGTATAAATAGTATTTTTTTTGGTTTTTTAACAAAGGATTTTTTTATAGGTTTAGGTACTGATGGTTGATTAAATTCAGTAGAAATTGTTTCTACAAAAAATTTATTAATCTTAGAATCGGAATTTTTAAATCCTTTTGTAAAAAATTTACCTTTTTTATTTAGTATGATTGCTATTTTCTTATTTTTAAATTTCAATTCGTATGTTAATAAAATAGATTTTAATAGTAAATTACATAAAGTTATTTATATTTATATTTATAATTTTTTTTTTAATAAATGGTATATAGATATTATTTATAATAAAATCATAATGAAATTTTTTATAAATATAAGTTATAAAAATGTTATATTTATAGATCGTGGTTTAATAGAATTATTAGGTCCTTTAGGTTTAGTTAGGTCATTAAATTTTATTATGAATAAATTAATAAAACTTCAAACAGGGTTTTTTTATAATTATTTATTTATTTTTATATTAAGTCTAATAATTATATTATTTAATTTTTTTTTAAATATATTTTTATTTGATTTTGCTGTTTTTTTTTTATTAATTTTATTAATTTTTTATTTATCTAAGGTATAAGAAACTCATGTTTAACGACATTTCGTATTTTTTTTATAGTATAGAAAATAAAATAGATAGTTTATTTCTTATATCTTCTGGAATAATTATAAGTTCTAGTTTTAGAGTTATAATGTCAAAAAATCCTTTAAATTCGATAATCTCATTAATATTAGTTTTTCTAAACGCTGTTATAATTTTATTAGCTTATGAAGCAGACTTTTTAGCTATGATTTTTTTAATAGTTTATATAGGTGCTATTGCAGTTCTCTTTTTATTTGTTGTATATATGTTAAATATAAAAATATTAGAATTACAGGAATTAAATTCTAAATATATATTTGGATTATTATTTGGTTTTTTATTTTTAATATTAAGTTTCAAATTTCATAGTTATATATATGTAGCGAACAATACAAATTTATATTCTAATGTTTGGGTAAGTGAATTTAAAAATTATGAATATGAATTAGATTGGTTAAGCTATAGTTTTTTCTTTAAAGGGGATAATTTATTTTTAATTTCTATTTTATTATATAATCATTATTATATAGTATTAATGGTTTTAGGTTTGATATTATTAGTTGCTATGATTGGTTCAATTATATTAACATCTCAAAAAACTGTTAATATAAAGGAGCAAAACCTTTATATGCAAATTAAAAGAGTTGTCAAATAATTTTTTATTTAAATATTAATAAAATATATAATGAATAATAATATAAATATAATAATTGATAATAAGGAGTTAGAAGTTAAAAATAATTATAATATAATTCAAGCGTGTAATGAGAATAATATAAATATTCCTAAATTTTGTTATCATCAGGAGTTATCTATAGCAGGAAATTGTAGGATGTGTTTAGTAGAGGTAAAAGGTGTTAATAAACCTATAGCTTCTTGTGCAATACCTGTAACTCCCGGTATGGTTATTTATACTAATTCAAAATTAGTTAAGAAAGCTAGGGAGGGAGTTTTAGAATTTATTCTTATTAATCACCCTTTAGATTGTCCTATATGTGATCAAGGGGGTGAATGTGATTTACAAGATCAGTCCTTAGTTTTTGGTAGCGATAGAGGACGTTTTTATGAATATAAAAGATCTGTCAATGACAAGGATTGCGGACCTTTTATTAAGACTATTATGACTAGGTGTATTCATTGTACACGTTGTATTAGATTTTTAGATGAAGTTGCAGGCTTTAAGTATTTAGGATTAATAGGTAGAGGTACTAAAATAGAAATTAGTAATTATATAAATAAAATAATTTATTCAGAGTTATCCGGTAATATTGTTGATTTATGTCCAGTAGGTGCTTTAACATTAAAGTCATATTCTTTTAAAGCAAGGCCTTGAGAATTAAATTATTTCAATAGTATTGATTTATTTGACCCCTTTCATTTAAATATTCGTATAGATATTAGAGATTTAAAAATTTTAAGAATATTACCAGTATTTAATAATATATTAAAAGAGAATTGAATATCGGATATTACTAGATATGCTTATGATGGATTTAACAATTTTCGTTTATTAAATCCTTTATCAAGGAATGATGAAGGTAAATTTTTATCTTTAAGTTGGTTAAAGACATATGAATTAGTTTCAAAATTATTTATTTCTAATAATATAAATTTTATATTGGGTAATTTTATTGATATGGAAACTTGTTTCATATTGAAAAAAATTAAGTCTTTAAATTCTAAACGAAACCATGTAACTTTAAATATAAATAATAATTATAATATATTTAATAATCTTGATTTCAGAAATAATTATTTTATGAATAATTCAAATATTCAAAATTTATTAGAATATGATAATATAGTTTTAGTTGATTCAAATATAAGATTGTCAAATCCCCTATTAAATTTAAGAATTAAAAATTTTTGTAAAATTAAAAATCATGTATTTACTATAGGCTCTAGTTTTTATTCAAACTTTTTAGTTCATAATTATGGTTCAAATTTAAAAGAATTATGATTATTATTTAAGGGACAATCTGAATTAAATCTTATATTAAAGAACAAAAAAAATTTATTAATAATTAATGAATCTTCTATAATGAGTGATAATTTATCATTAAATTTTATAATGTTATTAAAAAATATTAAGAAGTATATAGATTTAGATTTTTTTTTTTTTAATAATACTAATTCTGATATTAGTTTATTTAAAGAAATAAATATTTCTGGCGGTGCTGTTTCTAAATTTAATGATAAAACATTTAAACCGTTGGAACAAATTTCTAATAATATTTTTTATTTTTTAAATACTAGTCAAAAATTTATTTTTAATAAAGGAGGGTTATCTAATTATTTTATATACCAAGGTTCAAATTATAATATTTCTAATAAATCTTATTATAATTTATTACTTCCTTCTGTTAATCATTTAGAAAAAAATAGTAGTTATGTAAATTTTTTAGGTTATTATCAAAGGTCTAAATTTATTTTATATCCACCTAAGAACTCTAGGAGTGATTGAAAAATTTTATATATATTATTTAATTTTTTATTTAAAGACAAATCAAAAATAAAATTTTCTGATTTTAGTGGTTTTAGAATAAATTATAATTTATTTTATAATGATAGTTATTTTAATATGACAAATATAAGATTAAATAAATTATTTAATTATAATTTTAAAATTTCCAATAATTTTTATAATGACAAGTATGTTAATATATATAAATCGAATTCTATAATTTTATCTTCAAAAAATATATTTAGTATATTTAAAAAAATAAAAGAATCTTATAGTAATTTTTATTAAATATATTAAATTTTTGAGTATTTTAGTATAATTATGAATATCTTATTTTTAGTAAATTTATTACAATATCTTGTTATTATAGTTCCGGTTTTATTATCTGTTGCTATTTTTACAGTCTTTGAGAGAAAAGTTATAGGTTACACACAATATCGTCAAGGTCCAATTAGAGTGGGTTTTTTAGGTATATTACAACCCATAGCGGACGGTTTAAAATTATTAATAAAGGAACCAATTACTCCTATTAATTCTAATTTTTTAATGTTTACAGCTGCACCAATAATAACTTTATTATTAAGTTTAATAAATTGAGCTTTAGTTCCCTTTAATTATGGTGTTGTTTTATCTGATTTAAATTTAGGTATTTTATTTATTTTAGGAGTATCCTCTTTAGGCGTTTACGGTGTCATAATTGCTGGTTGGTCTAGTAATTCAAAATATGCTTTTTTAGGTGCTTTAAGATCAGCTGCACAGATGATTTCTTATGAGGTGTCAATTGGTATAATTTTAATTACTGTTTTATTACCGGTAGGATCCTTAAATCTTACTGATATTGTTTTAGCACAGAAGGATGTTTGATTTATTATTCCTTTTTTTCCTATATTTCTTTTATTTTTTATATCGTCAGTTGCAGAAACAAATCGCCATCCTTTTGATTTACCGGAGGCGGAAGCAGAATTAGTATCCGGTTATAATGTTGAATATTCATCAGTTGGTTTTGCATTTTTTTTTATTGGGGAGTATGCTAATATAATTTTTATGTCTGCTTTAAATACTATTTTATTTATGGGGGGTTGATTACCCCCTTTTGGGTTTTTAAGTTTTTTACCGGGAGCTCTTTTATTTGCCATTAAAATAGTTTTTTTTATTTTTTTATTTATATTTATAAGGGCTATTTTTCCTCGTTATAGGTATGATCAATTAATGAGTTTAGGTTGAAAAGTTTTTTTACCTTTATCCTTAGGTTTTTTTATATTTTATTATGGTCTTTTATTATCTTTTAATATACTTTAATTATAAAAATCAAATAGGTTACTTAATAAATTAATGTTAGAAAATTTGATATTGTTACCTTTTTTATCTTTTATATGTATTTCATTAATTCCTAAAAATAAAATAAACTTAATTAAACAAGTATCTTTAAGTTTAAGTCTTATTATTTTTTTTTTAAGTTTAATTATTTTGGATTCTATACATTTTAATTTACTTGATTATAAATATTATATAAATATAAATTATATTTTAAATATTCAATATATTATTGGTTTAGATTATATATCAGGGTTTTTAATAGTTTTAATGACTATATTAATTCCAATGTGTATTTTAACAAATTGGGAAAGTGTAAAATATAGATTTAAGGATTTTACATTATTATTATTTTTATTAGAATTTTTAATTATTAATTTATTTTTATCTTTAGATATAGTTTTTTTTTATATCTTTTTTGAATCAGTTCTAATACCTATGTTTTTAATGATAGGTATATGGGGTTCTAGACAACGAAAAATTCATGCAGTTTATCAATTTTTTTTTTATACTTTTTTTGGTTCAATTTTCATGTTATTAGCTTTAATTATCATTTATTTACATGTAGGTTCTACTTATATAAATTATATAAAATTTGTAGGGTTTTCAGATAATAGACAATTATTGTTATGAATATGTTTTTTTATAGCTTTTGCTATAAAAGTTCCTATGATTCCTTTTCATATATGGTTGCCAGAAGCTCATGTGGAGGCACCAACTTCTGGTTCAATACTTTTAGCTGGTATTTTATTAAAGTTAGGTACTTATGGATTTTTAAGATTTTTAATACCTCTTTTTCCTTATGGTTATTATTATTTTAAACCTCTAGTTTTTTTATTATGTATAATAAGTATCATTTATGGTTCTTTTGCAACTATTAGACAAGTAGATTTAAAAAAAATTATTGCTTATTCTTCTGTTGTTCATATGAATTTTACTATAATAGGTTTATTTACTGATTCTCTTATAGGTTTACAGGGTGGTTTTTTTTCTATGATTAGCCATGGTATAATATCTGGATCCCTTTTTTTTTGTATAGGTCTCCTATATGATAGATATCATAGTAGATTACTATATTATTATGGTGGTTTGGTTCAGTTTATGCCTATATTTGCTTCGATTTTTTTTATTTTTATTTTAAGTAATATGGGGTTTCCTGGAACTAGTGGTTTTGTAGGTGAAATTTTAATTATAGTATCTGTATTTAATATAAATTCAAAAATTGGATTATTAATTTGTTTTAGTATGGTTTTTGCTTCTATTTATTCAATTTGATTATTTAATCGTATTATATTTGGTGAATTAAAAAATTATAATTTTTTAATTAATAATAAATTATTTTTTAAAAAATGGTTTTTTAAATTTTCTGATATAAATAAACGTGAATTTTTCATTTTATTACCTATGGTGGTATTAAATTTTTTATTAGGTTTATATCCTAATTTAATATTTAATTTAGTAGAATTAAATTTATTAAATATATTATATGATGTTATTTAAATTTTAATAAAAATGTCTTTTTTTAATTATAATATTAATTCTATATACCAATTTGATGTTGTAAATGATATTGCTTTTTTACTTCCGGAAATTTTTATTTTTATAGCTTTAATGATTATTATTTTTTATAGTTCTTTTTATTCTAATTTAAACATATATAAATATGTTAAAATTGCATATCCTTTATTAAATTTAGTTTGTTTAATATGTGGTTTATATATTATCTTAGTATTAAATAGTGTTAGTTATAATAATATAATTTCTTCTTATTTATTATATAATGATAATTCAATAGTATTTCTAAAAGTTTTTTTTTCTTTATTATTAATAATTTTAATAAAGATTTCATATAATTATTTATTATGTAAGAATATTAAAAATTTTGAATTATATATTTTTTTTTTAATATCGTTAATATCATTAATATTATTAATAATGTCTTATGATTTCATTATGGCTTATTTATCAATTGAATTACAAGGGCTTTGTTCCTATATTATGGTTGCCATGAATAAATCAAATAATAAATCTATGGAATCCAGTTTAAAGTATTTTGTTTTAGGTTCGTTTGCTTCTAGTTTACTTTTATTAGGTATAGCTTTAATTTATTGAAGTACTGGTATGAGTAATTTCAAAGATATATCGGATTTAATGCAATTAAGTTTAGGTTTAGAATTTTTTGATCAGATTTTTTTATTAGGTATATTATTTGTAACTGTGGGGTTGTTTTTTAAAATATCTGTTGCACCTTTTCATTTATGATTACCTGATGTTTTTTATGGTTCTTCTAAAGTTATAGTCTTATTTTTTTCATTATTGCCTAAAATAGGCTTATTAACTTTATTTTTTAAATTACATTATTTATTATTAATTAAATCAAATTTAGATTCAAAGCATTTTTATATATATTTTATTATATTATCTCTAATATTTGGTATTAGTGGTGCTTTAAAAGTTGATAAATTAAATAAATTAATTGCGTATAGTTCTATTACTCATATGGGGTTTATTTTATGTACAATTTTAACTAATAGTTTAAATATTTTTTTAATTTTTATAGTAATTTACTCTTTAATTTTAATAAGTATATTTATTGTATTTTTAAGTTTAATTAATCCTTTGACAGGAAAATCTATAAATAATATAAATCAATTAATATATTTAAAAAAAATAAATTATATTTTTTTTATATCTTTAATATTATCATTTTTTTCTATTAGTGGTATTCCTCCTTTATCTGGATTTTTTAGTAAGTTTTTTATATTTTTAAGTTTAGTAAATTATAATTGAAATCTATTAACTTTAATTATGTTATTATTTAGTGTTATTAGTTGTTTTTATTATTTAAGAGTTATAAAATTAGTAAGTTTTAATAATTCTAAAAATTGGTTTTTAATCGATGTTTTAGATAAGAATTTAAGTTATATATTAGGTTTTAGTATTTTAATAAATATTTCTTTATATTTATTAATACCTTTTATGTGAGAAATCTTTTATTATATTATACATTAGTAAATAATATAAATGGGACCAACTTTAAATTTAGATCAAATAATTAAAAAAAATTTTTTATTTAATAAAGTCCAATATAGTTCTAGATTTGGTTGTCATAATAGTTATTATAGTAATTTGATAAATAAAAAATTTATGATAGTCAATTTGAATTATTTAATTATTAGTTTAAAAAAGATGATGTTTATTACTTATAAAACCTCATTATTTCGTGGTATTTTTTTAACATATATTTCAAAATCTTGTATAACTGAGTTTGAAAAAATATTTTATAATATAGATGATTGACAACCTGTTAAGGATGTTGGTTATGGGTATTTAAGACAACAAGAATTAATAGATGATGAAAATATTAATGTTTTAGAAGTTGCAAAAGGTTGGTTTAAGTACCAAGAATATTTTTCAGTTACTCATGATACTAAACCTAATTTTTATGTGGTATTAACTAATGGTTTATTTGGTTTCATATCTAATTTTAAAAAAGTTTTTTTAAAACACATTAGGCGTTTGAAAGTTGAAAAATGGCCAACGGATTATGCTAGGTTAACTTTACCTTCTATAGTTTTTATTACTAAAACTTGTTATAATGAATATTATGAGCTTTTTAGAGTTTTTTTAAAAAAAAGAATCGTATGTATAAGAACTTTTTCGTTAGTTGAGGAGGTAAATATAAATCTAGGTTATTGTTTAAGTGTTAATGATTGTTCTAAAATTTATGATATATGTGAAAATATATTCTATTTAAATAGTATTTATAGAAAAAATAAATGGTAACGAAAGCTTTTTATAAAATATTTAAATTAACTAAATTAGTAAAATTGAATAAAGGGGATATAACAGGCTCTTTAATTAGTAAACGTAGACGTGGTTGAGAGATAATATGAATGCTTTATTATCAATCGTTACATCGTCGTGATAAAAAAAAATATAATAAAAATAATCTTTTTAGGGATTTTTTTAGAATGATGTATATACCCAAACCTATACATCAAAAAAGAAAATCTAGATTTACAAAATATTTTTATCATAGAATGCAATTTAGGTTGTTTTATGGTTGTTTAAAAACCAAATATATTAAAAAGGCTATTATGTTAAGTCAAAAAAAATTAAATAAAATATCTTATTTTATATATTTAATGGAATTACGTTTAGATGTGATATTATATAGATTAAATTTAACAGCTACTATTCGCGAGGCTAGACAATTGGTACTTCATGGTAAGGTTAAGGTTAATAATTTAATAATAAAAAACCCTTCTTATGCTTTAAGGTTAGATGATCTTTTAAGTTTTAAAAAATCGTCAATATATTTTTTAAAAAAGAAAATTTATAAAAATATAAAGCAAGGTAATTTTATTATATCTAGTATTCCAAATTATTTAGAATATTCTTATAAGAATTTAAAATTTAAGGTGACTTATTTTAATATAATGGATTTACCTAAAATTTCTAAATTAAATAGAAATGCTTATTCACATTTAATAGGTTTGAATTAATTGTGATATTTAATTTTTATGTTTTAACATTTTGATGTAGTTATAATTGGTATAATATCTGTTTTGGGGACAGAAGTTATTGGTTCGAGTCCAATCATCGAGATTTGTTAGAGATGTTTTATATAATTTCTTCGCGTCGTCTAAAGGTTAGGACGTTGCTTTTTCAAAGCAAAAATAGGGGTTCGATTCCCCTCGTGGGAATTATAATTTATTTCTGAAATTGATTTTTCTAATAGGTAATGTGATTTTCTGAGTTACAGAATAGGATTGTTGGTGTTACAACCTTTTTTAAAAAAGAAACACTAGACTTAGGAGGGGGGGTATTTTTTATTAATTTAATTTATAAGGGTCTCTTAATGACAAGGTAACTTTTGTGTTACTTAAGGGTATTATTAGTATTTCACCCTTTTTAAAAAAAGAAATATAAATGGTTTTCTAGTTATGTTATATAAAAAAAATAAATGAATAAAATTAATAATTGTATATTATATTATGTTAGGGAAGTTTTTGATTTATTGCCAAATTTAGGCATTATTGTAGATTATGTAAAAATATTATAAAAATTAAATATCATGGTTTTATTTACTAAAATCATAAATTATATTACAAATTTAATAGATTTAATTCGTAATGATGAAACTATTTTAAATTATATTTTAATAAGTTTTTGTTTTTTATTATTAGTTAATTTAAATATAGTATATAAAAAAATAAATAAAAAAGAAAAATATTCAGTAGTTTATTTACTTAAGTTAAATATCACAATTTTTATTTCTATAATGTTAATGTTATACTGTTGTGATATATTATATAGATCTGATATTATGGGTATTGGTTGTGATGCTTTGAAATCTTTGAGACGTGAGGGATACGATAGTGAGGATGTATTCACGTTTAAGCTCTTTTGGATTATTATAATAATTATTTTATTTTTTTTGATTTAATTATTTCACCTATCTTAAAGGGTATAAAGCAGCTACCCACCTATTGTTAATTTATTTTAATTAAATAATGATTTTTTTTAAATAAGCGCTTGCCGAGGATAATAAATAAAAATTAACCCCCCCTTTTTATTTATTATCCTCGGCAAGTGGTTTAGTTTAAATAAATTTTTTTTAAAGATATAATTTTTATCTTAGAAGAATTTGTTTAAAATTAAGGTAAATTTTTTATTATGTTTCTAAAAAAGGGTAGTAGGGTATAGAATGACCACCCTACCACGGCACCAATTCCCACTAAAATTGTGCCTATTGGGAGGTAGTATTTTAATATTCTTGTTAGTTATTAAACCCCCTAGCAAAGGCTTAGTTTTCCAGCGTATAAAAACATTTTAAATTCTTTTTTTACTTTAACTAGTAAAAAGTGGTCCCTTAATAGGGGAGAATAATTATTTTTATTTAACTTGATAATAAAAAACATAAAGATACTTATAGCCTTTTTGGTTTATAGATAAAAAAAAGGGTAGTAGGGTATAGAATGACCACCCTACCACGGCGCCAATTCCCACTAAAATTGTGCCTATTGGGAGGTAGTATTTTAATATTCTTGTTAGTTATTAAACCCCCTAGCAAAGGCTTAGTTTTCCAGCGTATAAAAACATTTTAAATTCTTTTTTTACTTTAACTAGTAAAAAGTGGTCCCTTAATAGGGAGAAGTTGTTTTTTAATTTAATTAGTCAAAAATGGTCCCTTAATAGGGGAGAATAATTATTTTTATTTAACTTGATAATAAAAAACATAAAGATACTTATAGCCTTTTTGGTTTATAGATAAAAAAAAGGGTAGTAGGGTATAGAATGACCACCCTACCACGGCGCCAATTCCCACTAAAATTGTGCCTATTGGGAGGTAGTATTTTAATATTCTTGTTAGTTATTAAACCCCCTAGCAAAGGCTTAGTTTTCCAGCGTATAAAAACATTTTAAATTCTTTTTTTACTTTAACTAGTAAAAAGTGGTCCCTTAATAGGGAGAAGTTGTTTTTTAATTTAATTAGTCAAAAATGGTCCCTTAATAGGGGAGAATAATTATTTTTATTTAACTTGATAATAAAAAACATAAAGATACTTATAGCCTTTTTGGTTTATAGATAAAAAAAGGGTAGTAGGGTATAGAATGACCACCCTACCACGGCACCAATTCCCACTAAAATTGTACTTATTGGGACACAAGTAGTATTTAATATTCTTATTAGTTATTGGTTCCCTACCACGGGTTTAGTTTTTCAGCGTATAAAAAATATTTTATCTTCATCCCGGAGGCAAAAGGTGAATTATTAGGTATAAAATATGTAGGCCCTAACAAAGGGAAAAAAAGGGAGGGTTCTCCCCGCGAATTATGCTTTATTATTGGCATTAAATTGGGTGGTAGATATATTAGTTTTAGGCAACTAAGTTTATAGGGGTTCCCAGCCCATTTTGTATTGTGAATTTTTTACTGCGCTTATAGAGTTTATACATTATATCAAGTATTAATACCGTAGCAGGTCTTTAAAATACACCACTATTTATAATAGTTTTAAACATTTTTGTTTTTTGGTTTTATAAGTAAGATATTTAATAGGTGTTGACTGAGTGGCTTAAGGTGTTGATCTGCTAAATCAATTATATTAATTTAATATACATGGGTTCGAATCCCATACACCTCTTTTTAATTTTTATATTTAACTGTAACTTCTTATATTTTCAATTATTTATTTTATATATTTAAAATAAATAAAAGCAAAAATAGGAGTGATGGAATTGGTAGACATATTAGTTTTAGGCACTAAGTTTTAGGGGTTCAAGTCCCCTCTCCGGTATTTTTTTAGTATTATTAAATATATAAAATTTAAAGTGGTGGAATGGTAGACACGGTAGACTTAAAATCTATTGCAATTTATTGCGTGAGGGTTCGAGTCCCTCCTTTGAAAATTTAATATTATATATATAGTGGAGTAATAGGTAACTCAAAGGGCTCATGCCCCTTAGCTGTTGGTTCGAATCCAGCCTATGTTTATTATTTATTAATTTTTTTTAATGTTTAACAAAGAAAGATGGCTGAATAGGTAAGGCGGTGCTCTTTGAAAGCATTTTTTATTGGTTCGAATCCAATTCTTGGTACTTTTTCATAATATGATTACATTTTTATTTAATAGAATTTCATAACCGCTCTATTGTGAATTTTTTATGTCACGTTTTAAGGCTATAAATATACTAGAATCCTAACTGCATACTAAGGTTTCGAAATACATACTTATATATGATAGTTTTTATTAAAGGGGAAAAATATATTTATATTTCACCTAATTTTTTTATATAACCATAAGATTTTAAAACTAAGATAAATATATATTTTATATATATATATTATAATAAATAATAGAGAATAAATAGGTAAGCATACAGAACCCCTATTATAAAGGGTTAAAACGAATGTTTTAAAACTCTATAAGTAAAAAGTATATTTTCTTTATATTTTTTAAAAGATATTATACTTTTTACTTATTCTTTCAAAAATAAAACTAATAATTAGTTATTTTATATATACGAGCTTATATAATTATAATTTAGAACCTAAGCTAAGCAGGGTTTTTTGTTAAGGGTATAGGGAGGTTTAATATTATTTTATATTTCATTTATTATTTGTTTGGTAGTGGTATTAATTATAGGTATTATATTTATAGTTTTCGTAAATAGTGTTAATGGTCAGCACGTCGAGTTGTGATTTCGATAGTATGAGTTCAAATCTCATTTTACTCAGAAACTAAAAAAGTTTGGTAATAATGGAAGTATTATTGTTAATAATTACTATATATTCATACTCTTCTCTTTTTTGTCGAATCGTATAATAGGCTATTACCGTAGATTGCAAATCTACAGATACCGGTTCGAGTCCGGTTTCGCCCTTTTAGAAAATAAATACAATTTTATAGTGTAGTGTGGCTGAGCGGTTATAGCGGTAGACTGTAAATCTATTGTATTTTTACATCGTTGGTTCGAATCCAACCACTTCCAATTAATTAAGAGGGTTTTAATAATTTAATTTTTAAAAAGGTACCCCCCTCATTATTATGTGAGTTGTAAAATGTTTCTATATTTGGGTTTTAATAGGGGGGTGTAGCTTAGTGGTAGAGCGAAAGCCTGAAAAGCTTTAGGTCGTTGGTTCGAGTCCAATCACCCCCATAGGTGTTTTTCTTATATTATTAAACTTTAAATAGTATACTCTTACTAATTATTCTTAAAAGTTAAGAGGTAACTTAATTGGTAAAGTATTAACCTGTCGAGTTAAAGGATGAGGGTTCAAGTCCCTTCCTCAGTATTTATTTAAATGATTTAAGTAAGGTTTAATATAATATAAAAATTTTTAACGTATATTGGGTATGTGGCTGAGCGGCTTAAGGTAATCCTCTTGAAAAGGATCGTATATTTTTATATACCGGGGGTTCGAATCCCCCCATACCCTTTTATTATTATTATTGGTGCAATTTCTATATTTATTATTAAGAGTTTGAGTTAATAGTTTTTATCTATAATTTTTTTAAAATATAAAATTGAAATTAATAAATTATGTCTTCTAACGAATTAGATGTTATTATCTTATTAGCAAAAAAAATTGGTGGTGGTTTAGCTACTATCGGATTAACTGGAGCAGGTGTTGGTATCGGAATTGTTTTTGGTGCTTTCCTTATTGCTTTTTCTAGAAATACTAAAATAAAAAATGATTTATTTGGTTATACTTTATTAGGTTTTGCTTTAACAGAAGCAATCGCCTTATTTGCCTTAATGATGGCTTTCTTAATTTTATTTACTTAATTTCTTAAAAAATATTTTATTATTTTTTAATAAGTTTTGTATAGGTGTGCAGTTAGCTTAATTGGTAGAGCATCGACCTTCTAAGTCGAGGGTTATTGGTTCAAGTCCAATACTGGGCATAGTTTTTTAAATTTTTCAGTTAGCTTAATTGGTAGAGCATCGACCTTTTAAGTCGAGGGTTATTGGTTCGAGTCCAATACTGTGTAATAATACTTGTTGAAAGAGTTTGTGTATGTATAAAAATATAATAAATAGAAATTTTTTATAGGCATTTGACGGATACCTGGCTAATTAAAATGAAAAGGGCGTTTAATACGAAATATAAATGTAAAATAATAATAATTTTTTAATGTTTATAAACCCTAAGGGAAAACCTACATATATAATATGTATATAAAATATAGTGAATTGAATCATCTTAGTAGCTATAAAAAAAAATAAAAATGATTTTATTAGTAGTGGCGAACGAATATAAAATAACTAAAATAAACTTTATTTAATATTAATTTAAGAATAATTTGGAAAAATTAACTATATAAGTGATAGTCTTGTATTGAATTATTTATTTAAAGATTTTGAGTAAAACAAATTTTAATTTGTTTGAAGAATAGGGAACCATCCTTAAAAGTTAAAAAATTTTAATTAAGCGATAGTGAAAAAGTACTGTGAAGGAAAGGTGAAAAGTAATTCTAATAGGATGTTGAAAAGATCTTGAAATCAAATGCTTAATAGCAGTCTAAGCATATTTTAAATATGTGCAGATGTACCTTTTGCATAATGGGTCAGTGAGTTAATTAATTTAGCAAAATATAAATATTTTAAATAATATAAGGTTATAAATAATCTGTTTAAAGTTAAGTTAATTAGACCCGAAACCAAGTGATCTAGCCATGAGCAGGTTGAAGTTAATTAAAAGTTAATGGAGGACCGAACCCGTTTATGTGGAAATATATTGGGATGACTTGTGGTTAGGGGTGAAAGGCTAATCAAACTTGGAGATAGCTGGTTTTCTACGAAATTTATTTAAGTAAAGCTTAATCTAAATGTTTATTAAAGGTAGAGTACTACAATGAAACCCTAAGGTTCAGGTAAACTTCGAATATTAATAAATTTAGGATTAAAGACAGATAGTTGGCGATAAGGTTAATTATCAAGAGGGAAAGAGCCCAGATTATAAGTTAAGGTTTCTAAATTATAATTAAGTTAAGAAGAATATTTTATTACTAAAACAAATTGGAGGTAAGCTTAGAAGCAGCAATCCTTTAAAGAAAGCGTAACAGCTCACAATTTATAGTAATCTTAATTCAAAAATGTAAAGAAAATTAAATTATATACCGAAGCTATAAAATTTTTTTAAAAAACAAATTGGTAGTAGAACGCTTTATAGTATTTTAATAATGATTGAGAAATCAAAAAATTAAAGTTGAATATACTGGCATAAGTAGCGAAAGTAATGTTTTAGAAACATTACCATCTAAATATCTAAGGTTTCTGATGTAAAGATAAACTGCATTAGGTTAATCGGCCCCTAAAATGAATATGACAATAATAATTGATGGGAAAATAAATTAATATTTTTATTTTATTATTAATAGGTGACAAATGATTAAATTTAGAAATACAAATGCATTATGTATTTCTATTATAATCATTTCTGGAAATAGCATTAATAAAATTTTTTTAGGAAAACCGTACTAAAACCAACACAGGTAGATTAGTAGAGTATACTAAGATGGTTAATATAATAATACCGAAGGAACTCGGCAAAATAACTCTGTAACTTCGGGAGAAAGAGTACTTTTTTTAATGAAATAAAGTTAAAATAAAGTGTAACAGAATAGGAGATGGCGACTGTTTATCAAAAACATAGGACTTTGCTAAATTTTTTAATGATGTATAAGGTCTGACGCCTGCCCAGTGCTATAAAGGTAATAGAGATTGTTTAAATTTTTTTAAGCTTTTGATTGAATTAGTAGTAAACGGCAGCTGTAAATATAACGGTTCTAAGGTAGCGAAATTCCTTGTCGAGTAAGTTTCGACCTTGCATGAATGGCGTAACGACTATCTCACTGTCTCCGGTATTATATTAGCGAAATTGAATTTTCTGTGCAGATGCAGAGTATTAGCGGCTAGACGAAAAGACCCTATGCACCTTTACTGCATTTATACTTTGTTTATTTATTTTGAATTTATAGGATATAAAATAATCGTTTGTAATTTTTAATTGCATGAAAATCTTATTATATATAAATAATAATTATTTAGGTGATCTTGGAATAATTTAATTTCAAAATAAAAAACTTAATATTTAAGATATAGTATATTTGGTAGTTTCTCTGGGGCGGAGACCTCATAAAAAGTAACTGAGGTGTACAAAGGCAATTAAAACTTTTTAAGTTAGGGCGTGTAATGGCTAAAAATTGCTTAACTGTAAGACTAACAAGTCAAACAGAGATTATTTTAAAAGTCGGTCATAGTGATCCAATATTTTTTAATGGAAAAAATATTGCTCAACGGATAAAAGGTACGCTAGGGATAACAGGCTTATGACTCCTGAGAGAAGATATCGACGGGGTCGTTTGGCACCTCGATGTCGATTGGTCACATCCTGGTTAGGAAGAATGTTCCAAGGGTAAGGCTGTTCGCCTTTTAAAGTGGCACCTGAATTGGGTTCAGAACGTCGTGAGACAGTTCGGTTTCTATCTACCGTTAACGTATTAAAATTGAAGGGATCTAATCCTAGTACGAAAGGACTGGAAAAGGAATATCACTGGTGTATTGGTTGTAATGGCAATTGCATCGCCAAGTAGCTAAATATTAATAATATAATTATTGAAATCAACTCAAATAAGAAGATAACCCTAAGAAAATTTTAAGATGGTTAACTGTGAAAGATTATCACTTTGTTAAGTAATATATAGAAGCTTTGTGAAAAGTTTAGTTGAATTACATTAATTGTTAACCCAAAATTTCTATTTATTTATATAATATTTTTTAATTTTTTCCTATAGTTTAATGGTAAAACATGCATCTGATAAGTGCGCGATGGTAGTTCGATTCCACCTAGGGATATTTGATATCTATATTTAATTTATTTTAATATATAGCTATTATATTTATAATTTTTTAGCCTGTAGATTTTTAAAATGTTTTGTTAAGAAATAAGAATTAATATTTGAATTTTTTCTATTTGTAATATATTATTTAAATATTTCTTATTTTATGAAAAGCTTTTATTTTTTAATTATAATGTGTTTAGACTTTTTTTACTATTTAAAAATAATTCAATTTTAAAATGAGTAATAATAATTCCAATAAAGATTATTTAGTTTATTATGGTATTGTAACAAAAGTTACTGATGGTATTGCTACTATAGCAGGTTTAAATAAGGCTAAATCAGGGGAAGTTTTAGAATTCTCTAATGGTATAAAAGGTTTAGCTTTAAATTTATCTTTAAATGACACAAGTGCTGTTATTTTTGGTAATGAAAGGTTAATTAAAGAAGGTACTAGAGTTAGAAATACTGGTACTCTTATGACTATTGGTGTTTCCCATAAATTGTTAGGTCGTACTATTAATACTATAGGGGAACCTATTGATTATGATACTCCTATTGAAGTCAAAGAAGTTTTAAATGTTGAACAAAAAGCTGTAGGTATTATTGCTAGACAATCTATTTTTGAACCAATGTTAACTGGTATGAAATCTTTAGATTCTCTAATACCTATCGGTAGAGGACAACGTGAATTAATTATTGGTGATAGACAAACAGGTAAAACTTCTGTTGCTATTGATAGTATAATAAATCAATTAAATTATAACGCTAATGTTGATTATAAAAATAATAATATTTATTGTGTTTATGTTGCTGTTGGACAAAAAAAATCTACAGCTGCTAGGATCTTTGAAACTTTAAGAAGTTTTCAAGCTTCTAAATATTCTACTATTGTTAGTGCTTTTGCCTCGGAAGCTGCATCTCTTCAATATTTATCACCTTACGTTGGTTGTGCTATTGGAGAATATTTCAGAGATAATAATAAGCATAGTTTAGTTATATACGATGATTTAAGTAAACAAGCTGTTGCTTATAGACAAATGTCTTTATTATTAAGAAGACCTCCAGGACGTGAAGCTTACCCTGGGGATGTTTTTTATTTACATTCTAGATTATTAGAAAGATCAGCTAAATTGTCTAATGCATTAGGTTCTGGTTCTCAAACAGGTTTACCAGTTATTGAAACTTTAGAGGGGGATGTTTCTGCATATATTCCAACTAATGTTATTTCTATTACGGATGGTCAAATTTTTTTAGATACTGAACAATTTTATGCTGGTATAAGACCTGCTGTTAATGTAGGTTTATCAGTTAGTAGAGTTGGGGGTGCTGCACAACCAAAATTAATGAAATCTTTAGCTGGTTCGTTAAAAGTTGGTTTAGCACAATTTAGAGAAGTTGAAAGTTTTGCTAGTTTAGGTTGTGATATTGATCCTGTTACTCAACAGTTACTAGATCGTGGTTACCGATTAACTGAATTATTTATTCAGAGTAAATTTGATAATTTTTCATTAGATTCTTCATTATTATCTATTTTTTCAGGTTCTAGTGGTTTCTTCGATAATTTTGAAGTCAAAAGTATTGGTGGAGTTTTTAGTTTCATGGTAGAAAATTTATTAGAAAATTTATGATATCCATTCTTTAATTTTTTAAATTCAGCCAATAAATCCTTTTTAACTGAAATTAATAGTATGTTAGGTTTTTTTACTAAACTTATCGCTATTAATAAAGATAAAATAAAAGTATAATAAAATATGTTCAGGTTTAGTCTAGATTTTCATGATTTACAAAATCCTTTAACTCGCTTAATTACCGGGGATAACCCTGTTTTTAATTATTATCAGGCTGATTGGGGTACTTATTTTTTCAAGCCCGCTAGTCCTATAATGTATGGTATAATGGAATTACATGATTTCATCATGGTTTATTTAGTTTTTATTGTTTTTTTTGTTACTTTTATGTTAACAATAATTTTAAAAGAATCTACTATAAGTGAGGATGATGAATTAAATAAATTTTATAAAGTACGTTCTTTATATAATGTTAAATTTAATCATCATACTGCTTTAGAAACCATATGAATTCTTATCCCTAGTATTATTTTATTAACTATAGCTATACCATCTTTTATTATTTTATATGCTATGGATATTATTCCAAGCCATGATTTTTCTATAAAAGTTATAGGACATCAATGATATTGAAGTTATGAATATATTATGAAAAATACTTTTTTATTTAATACTGAATTATCAGGTGATACTGATAGATCTTTTAAAGAGTATGATACTTTATATAGATATTCGTTTGATAGTTATATGATACCTAGTGATGAGTTAAAAGCTCATCAAACTAGATTATTAGATACTACGAATCCTTTAGTAATTCCTGTTGCTAAATATGCTTCTCTTACAGTTACTGCAAGTGATGTTATACATTCTTTTGCAGTACCAACTTTAGGTATTAAAATTGATGCTGTTCCAGGTCGTTTAAATACAGTTTCGTTATATATAATGGAATTAGGTCATTATTATGGTCAGTGTAGTGAATTATGTGGTGTAAATCATGGTTTTATGCCTATAGAAATTTATTGTGTTGATATGGTTGGTTTTTCCATTTATAAAGCTGCTTTAGCTTCAAAAATAGTTACTAAAGACATTGATGTAAGCGAAATTGATGCTTATACAAAATGAACTTTATTAAAATTACGTTCTGATTATATAAATGAGTGTATTGAAATTGCTCGATTTTCTAAAACAAAATGTAATGTAAATAAATATTTATATTTTAAACAGTCTTTAGATGTTAAATTTTTAGAAAAAGTCATAGCTGCATCTGTTGTTTATGATACTTTAAATGATGAAAAAAATATGGTAAATAAAATAGAAGAGTAATTATGACGTTTATTTTAGATTTATTTAGAGGTAGAGATTGAATACAAAATTCACCGAAAGGTATTAATAAATTATCAAGATACCATTGATTTAATATGGTTTCTCCAAGCCCTTGACCTATATTATTAGCAACTAATACTTTACCTATTGTTTTAGGTCTTGTAGGTTATCTTCAAGGTATAAATAATAGTTTGGAGATGTTAATAATAGGTTTTGTTACTTTTTTATTTTTTTTTACTATGTGAAATAGGGATATAATTAGAGAATCAACTTTTATGGGTGTTCATACTAAACAAGTGGATGCTAATACTATTTTAGGTTTTAAATTATTTTTATTTAGTGAGATTATGCTATTTATTAGTTTTTTTTGAGCTCATTTATATTCAGCTTTATATCCTAGTGTATTTATTGGTTTATCTTGACCACCAGTTGGTTTATCAGATCTTTTATTAGATCCTTTTGATATACCATTAACTAATACTGTTATTTTAGTATATTCTGGTTTTACTGTTACTTTATCACATTTATATTTAAGAAGAGGTTCAATATTTCTAAGTGCTGTTTCTATGGCTGTTACTATTGTATTTGGTATGGCTTTTTTATATATACAATACTCTGAATATGCTCATGCTGAATTTGATATATCCGATGGTATTTATGGTTCAACTTTTTATATGTTAACAGGTTTTCATGGGGGTCATGTCATTATAGGAGTTACGGCTTTAATAATTACTTTAATTAGATTAATTGAATTACATTTTTCTAGTTATTCACATACGGGCTATAAATTAGCTTTAATTTATTGACATTTTGTTGATGTTGTTTGAATTTTTGTTTTTCTTATTGTTTATGTATTAGGTTATGATTTAACCTATCCTAATATTATATATTATACTAATAGTAATTATTTAGGTTGTATAGTTAACCTTGACCAAGCTTTTTTTGGTAAATGATGAAGAGGGGTTAAAATATTAGAAGATTCGCATTATATTAATTCTATTAATAATTTTGAAAGAATTTGTTGATCTGAACTTTATTTTGGTGAGAATATATATACTGTTATTGGAAATTTAACTTTTTATAATTTTTATAGTAATACAAGTACTTTTAAAGTTTGATTTACTACTAGGAGACTTAGTGAATATACTATGAGTGATAAAACTCAATATTTAAATGCTCTATTAGCTAATGATCAGAGTGAATTAACTAGAGGTAAGAGTAAAGAGTTAGAATGATCTTTTTATAGATTGGTTCAACTATATTATAGGAGATATCTTGAGCACTTTTCAAATATACGTTATTTAGAAAGACCTTCTCAATGAATAAATGGTTTTGAAGAGTATCAGAAGGAAAAAGCACATAAAGCTATAAATTTATTTTATGTATCAAAATGTCTTCCATCATTTGTTAATGATTTTAAAATTAAAAATGGTGACGAAGGTTTAAATAGTTTTTATAAAAAATTATTTGTTTTAAACAAATTTCATAAAGAAATAAATGATTTATCTATAAGATCCGTAATGGATAATAAATCTTATACCTATGGTATAGATGTTTGAAGAAAATTCTGACCTAATAACGTTACAAGAGGTATTATACCTAAATGATTACGTATTATGTATACAGAAGCATATCGTTCTCATGGATATCCAGGATCTATAGCTAGAGATAGAGATCTTTTTAAATAAAAAATAAAAAAAAATATGAATATTACTGATTTTTTAAATAATGCTACAAATGGAAATTATAATAAATATGTAACTTTTAGGTTTATAAAATGATGTTATTCTACTAATCATAAAATAATAGGTTCCCTTTATTTAGTTTTTGCTATGTTTGCTGGTGTAATAGGGACAACTTTTTCTGTTTTAATGAGGATGGAATTAAGTGCCACTGGTGATCAATTTTTTGATGGTAGTTATCAACATTACAATGTTGTTGTAACAGCTCATGGTTTAATTATGGTATTTTTTTTAGTTATGCCGGCACTAATTGGTGGTTTTGGTAATTGGTTTATTCCTTTATTATTAGGAGCTCCAGATATGGCTTTTCCTAGATTAAATAATTTAAGTTTTTGATTAATGCCTCCATCTTTTTTATTATTATTATTATCTTCATTAGTTGAAACAGGGTCAGGTACTGGTTGAACTGTTTATCCACCATTATCTAGTGTAGTTGCACATTCAACTCCTTCCGTAGATTTAGCTATATTTAGTTTACATTTAGCAGGTATAGCATCAATTGCAGGATCTATTAATTATATTACAACTATTTTTAATATGAGAGTTGCTAAATATGATATGTTTAGATTACCTTTATTTATTTGAGGTATGCTTATTACTGCTTATTTATTAGTTTTTACTTTACCTGTTTTAGCTGGTGCTATCACTATGCTATTAACTGATAGAAATTTTAATACTTCTTTTTTTGATCCCGCTGGAGGTGGAGATCCTATACTATATCAACATTTATTTTGATTTTTTGGACATCCCGAAGTATATGTTTTAATTTTACCAGCTTTTGGTGTTATTAGTCATGTATTAAGTGTACAGGCTAATCAAAATGTTTTTGGTTATGAAAGTATGGTTTATGCAATGGTTTCTATTGCTTTTTTAGGTTCAGTAGTTTGAGCTCATCACATGTATACTGTAGGTATGGATGTTGATACAAGAGCTTATTTTACAGCAAGTACTATGATTATTGCTATTCCTACTGGAGTAAAAATCTTTAGTTGGTTAGCAACTATATATGGTGGTGTTCTAATTTGAAATACAACTATGTTCTTTGCTGTTGGTTTCTTAGTTTTATTCACTATTGGTGGTGTAACTGGTGTTATATTAGCACAAGGTTCTGTTGATGTTGTTTTACATGATACCTATTATGTAGTTGCTCATTTTCATTATGTTTTATCTATGGGTGCTGTTTTTGGGTTATTTACTGGTTTTTTTTTTTGATTACCAAAAATAACTGGGTATTATAACAATATTGATTTAGTTGGTCAATTAAGTTTTTGATTAATATTTTTAGGTGTTAATATAACATTTATGCCTCAACATTTTTTAGGTTTAGCTGGTATGCCAAGAAGAATACCTGATTTTCCTGACGCTTATTTAGGTTGAAATAGTGTTAGTTCTTTTGGTAGTTCTATTACTACTTTAGGTTTATTATGATTTTTGTTTTTTCTTTATTTAGTTCTAAATGAAAAATACAATGTTAAATTCTTATGAAATTCTTATATTTTAATATATTATTTTAAACCTCATTTTTTTAATATTAAATTATTTTTATTAAATTTTTTTATTAAACATTCTACTATTTTATTATATGTATATTTATTTTTTTGAAAAATAAATTCTAAATTTAAAAAGAGTGTTTTAATTTTTTTTAATAAATTATTTTAATATTTAATTCGGTAGATTTTTAATCTAAGTATTTTTATAAATAATACTTGTATAGTTTAAGGGCTCAGAATATTAATCTTCAAAATTAAAGATACAGGTTCGAATCCTGTTACGGCCGAATGTCCTAAGGTTCATCTCTCTTCTAATTGGTTAAGAAATACCGCTCATAACGGCAGTAATGTTGGTTCGAGTCCAACGGGGTGCAATTTAATATATCTAAATCCACTAGTTTAACGGTAAAATAGTTGGCTGTTAACCAATCTGATGTTGGTTCGAATCCAGCGTGGATCGTTTCTAAAATAATAGGTTCCTTTTTAAAATTGTTCTATTTTAAATTGATTAATTTTATTTTAAATATTTTAAATATTTTATTCTACCTTTTTATGTTTTATCCTAGCTATGAGTGAACGCTAGTAATCTACTTTACACATGCAAGTCTATATATATTTAGAATTTAAATATATGGGCGTAACGGTGAGTAAAATATAAATCACATGATCAATAGTATTTATTAAGTTTAATTAAATATATATATTAAATTTTTTATTTATAAATTTCATTTATAAATAAAGAAATTATTGTTATGGTTTATAAAGATTTAGGTAGTTGGTATTTTAATAGATTACCAAGCCGAGAATTCTTAGTTGGTCTTGGAGGGCGTACAACCACATTGGGGATGGAAAAAGACCCAAGTTCTATTTAGAGGCTGCAGTGAGGAATATTGAACAATGAGCGAAAGCTTGATTCAGTAAGATTATATGAATGATGAAACAACTTTGATTTGTGTAAAATTCTTTAATAAATGAAAATAATGACAGTATATTTATAAAATCAGCATCGACTAACCTCGTGCCAGCAGTCGCGGTGATACGGGGGATGCGGGTGTTATTCAGCATTATTGGGCGTAAAGTGTATCAAGGTGGTTTTAATAATTTTATTTTAAATATTATAGTAAGCACTATTTTTAGATATTTTATTTTAAAACTAAGAATATAAATCAAGTTTACAGTATTTGTAAAGGAAAGGTGAAATTTTATGATATTACAAAGACTAACAAAAGACGAAGGTTGTAAGCTAGAGTATATTGACGCTTTATTACGAAGGCATAGGGAGCAAAAAGGATTAGATACCCTATTAGTCTATGCTGTCAACAATGGGTGTTGTCTTTAAAAGAATTTTTGGAGACAAGTTAACGCGTAAACACCCCGCCTGGGGAGTATGATCGCAAGATTCGAACTCAAAGGAAGTGGCTGAGTTACGGTACTAACGGTGGAACATGTGGTTTAATCTGATACAACGCATCAAATCTTACCAATTTTAGTATAAAATTTTATAGTTGTTAATTTATTCAACGTATAAGTTCTTTCTTTCTATAACATTAAGTTAGACAAAAATTTTATGCAGGTGTTGCATGGCTGTCGTCAGTTCGTGTTGTGAAATGTATGGTTTAGTCCTATAACGAACGTAATCCTTATATTATATTTATTAAATTTTAATAATCTAACCTACAGGGGATCTTTTGAAATAGGAGGACGTCAAGTAGGCATGACCCTCATAAATTGGGCTACACACGTGTTACAAAAGTAATTACAAAAAATAAATATATTGAAAAATATGTTAAATAACAAATGTTACTTTAGTTCGGATTATTTTTTGAAATCTAAAAATATGAAGTTGAAATCGTCAGTAATCGAAAATCAGAATGTTTCGGTGAAATGGGATCTGTAACTAGTACACACCGCCCGTCACGCCAAGAAAGTTATTTATATTGGAAAAATTGATAAATTTCATTTAATAAAAAAATATTTAATATTTAGTATAATTTATTATTATATTTTTTAGAAATTTAAAATTTATTAGTTTGAATATATATTTAGTAATTAGGGTGAAGTCGTAACATGGTAGTGGTAGGGGAACCTGCTGCTGGATCGAATGTATAGTTATAAAAAAGTTATTTTTTATTAATTATAAAAATAATTTTCAATATGAAAATTTAATATTATATTACATTTAGTTAAAAAGTTAAATAAAAAATAAAATATTATGAATTTTGATTTTAGAAAAAAATATTGATGAATAAATTATATTTGAAATAAAGGTAATTATACCTATTGATGAAAAAATTGAAAAGTAAAAAAATTATTTAAAAATAATTATGATAGGAATTTAAGTATAACTAAAATTATTAAAATTTTTAATATATATCCTGAATTATTTAAATCTATAAAATATTTTAATATTATAAGAAAACCACGTAATGTTTTTTTAAATATATCCACTTTACGAGGTAGGGTTTTAAAAAATAGTTCTTGTGGTACCTTTTTTAAACGAGGATCCGAACGAAGAACATATGTTGCTTTTAATGAATTATTAGAACAATTATCCCCAAATAATTTTAGAGGATTTAAACAAAACCGTTATATTTTAAGGGTTAGAACTAATAATCATTTTAGATCTGGTTTTAAACGTAGTATTAAAATGTTTGTGAAGAATAGTAAAATTAAACTTTATAAACATATAGGTATAAAATTCAAGGCCCATAATGGGGTTAGAAAAAAAAAACAAAAAAGAAAATAATATTTAATTTTATAATAAATATGGTAAATGTTAAAAAAATAGAAATTTATTTGAATAGAACTTTATTAGGAAAAATCATAAAATTAAATAAAAATTTAATTAAGAATACCGATACCCTTTCAGTATATTATTTTTATTGATGATATAAGGAAATGTATAATTTTAAAACTATAGGTATTTGTGTTAGAAAAAAACAAAAGTATAATTTCAATTCTTTAAGTTTTACCCTTTTTTTTATAATTAAAAATATACGTGTTAATCAAGTATATTTAAATACTTCTCCTTTTATTACATTCATGAAAAAACGTAATAAAATGAAAAAAAAATTAATTAAATTACTTTATATATTATAAACAAATAAATATGTTAAATTTTTTTTATTCCTATATAGTAAATATATTAAAAAAATTCATATACAAAGTTATTATAAATGATTATTATGTTAATATAGTTTTAAGGTCTTATAAATATTTAAATAAAGTATTAAATTTTTTAAAATTACATAGTCATTGTCAATATACAATTTTTACAGATTTAGCTTGTGTTGATTATTTAAATTTAAAATCTAATCGTTTTGAATTAAATTATATTTTATCTAGTATAAAAAATAAATCTAGATTTATAGTTTCCCTAGAGTGTGGTGAAACGTCTTTAATAGAGTCTAGTGTTAATGTTTTTTCTAGTGGTAATTGGTTAGAAAGGGAAGTTTGGGATTTATATGGTATTTTTTTTTATAATCATCCAGATTTAAGGCGTATTTTAACGGATTATGGGTTTAATGGATATCCTTTAAGAAAAAATTTCCCTTTAAATGGTTATTTAGAAATACGTTATGATGAAGAAAAGCAATATTTAGTTTATGAACCTATTGAATTAATGCAAAATATTAGATATTTTGATTTTATTAATCCTTTTTATAAGAATTACGTAAATTAAACTTATTCATATTATTATAGAGGAATGAGATCGGATAATATTAAAAAAATCAAAAATTTTACTATAAATTTTGGTCCACAGCATCCAGCTGCACATGGTGTTTTACGTTTAATTCTAGAATTAAATGGAGAAGTTATTGAGAGAGCGGATCCTCATATTGGGTTATTACATAGGGGTACCGAAAAATTGATTGAATATAAAACTTTTTTACAAGCTTTACCTTATTTTGATAGATTAGATTATGTTTCTATGATGGCTCAGGAGCATAGTTATTCATTAGCATTAGAACGTTTAATAGGTATTAAAGTACCAACTAGGGCTAGTGTAATTAGAATAATTTTTTCGGAAATCACTAGAATATTAAATCACATATTAGGTTTAACAACACATGCATTGGATGTGGGGGCTATGACACCTTTTTTATGATTATTTGAAGAAAGAGAAAAATTAATGGAATTTTACGAGCGTGTATCGGGAGCTCGTATGCATGCAGCATTTATTAGACCGGGTGGTGTATCTAGGGATTTACCTATAAATTTTTGTAATGATCTTTATTATTTTTTAATAAATTTCAAGAAAGCTATGATAGAAATGGAGGATCTTTTAAATAACAATCGTATATGAAGACAACGTTTAGTTAATATTGGTATTATAACTTCTAGGGAAGCACAGGATTTGAGTTTTAGTGGTGTTATGTTAAGAGGTTCTGGTATACCTTGAGATTTAAGAAAGCAAGAACCTTACGAATTATATGAAGATATAAAATTTAAAACTTTTATAGGTAAAAATGGTGATTGTTTTGATCGTTATTTAATTAGATTAAAAGAGATTAATGAGAGTTGTAATATAATTTTAAAGTCATTAACTCTTTTAAAAGATGGAGATATTTTAGAGCAAAATAATAAGTTAGTAATACCACCTAAGGCTCTAATGAAACATTCTATGGAATCTTTGATTCATCATTTTAAGGTCTTTACAGAAGGGTTCAATATACCTAAAAATAATATATATTCAGCTATAGAAGCACCCAAAGGAGAATTTGGTGTTTATTTAGTTTCTTTAGGAGGAAATAAACCTTACAGATGTAAAATCAAAGCTCCAGGATTTACACATTTACAATCATTAAATTTTATTTCGTCTGGTCATATGATTGCTGATGTTGTAACAATCATAGGTACTTTAGATATAGTATTTGGTGAGGTGGATAGATAATAAATTTATTAAATAGTTTGTTATGTCTAATTTATTTAATAATACAACATTCAGAAATAAAAGAATTAAACGTTTTTTTAATTTATTTGTTCAATCTTCCTCAGCAGCTTTTGAGGATCCCTCAATAGGACCTAATTTAAGTCCTTATATGGCGAGGGATAAAATAAAATTATTTTGTGAGGAGTTAAATAAAAAATGTAATATGCTAAAATCTGGTTTAAAACTTTTAGTTAGATTGTATTTATTTGATGATAAATCATTTTTTTTTATAATAAAAGGTTTACCTTTCTCATTATTATTGAAATTATTATTAAATTTAAAGTACAATCAATTCAGTAAAATTTCAAAATCTATAACAATATATGAGGCATTTGATTTATTATATATAAAAAATATATATAATAATAAATACTTATCTTATGATAATATTTTTTTTAAAAATCAATTGGTAGATAATATATATTCAATTAAAAATTTAATTATTACTAAATAGATGTATAAAAAAAGTTCTTTAAATATTCCAATAATTTTTTTAATTAATAAGGATAATTATGATTATTCAAAAGAAATATATAAAATACAAAGTACAACTACTTTATTAAATAAATATAGTTTTAATAAAAATAGCTGTTTTATGCTATATTATTCTGATTTTTATTTATTTGACAAAACTTTTTTATCCGATTGTTCATTAAATAAAACAAGAGTTTTATCTTATTTAGAATCACAAAAAAAAAAAGTTTTATTCATATATTATAATAATATATTTTATAATTATAATAGATTAATAAAATTTATAAAATTATTTTCATTTAATTTTATAAAAACTTTTCATTTTTTAAATCTTAAATATAAAAATATGAAACTATTATCAATTTTATTTTATTTAAAAAAAAAAAAATGCCTAGTATAAGACAATTAGTAAAAAATAAATTCAGGGAACCAAAAATAAGAAAAACTAGAGTAAGGTCTTTAAATGCGTGTCCTCAAATAAAAGGTACTTGTGTTGAAATACGAAATACTATAAGTCCTAGAAAACCTAATTCTGGAAAAAGAAAAGTAGCTAAAGTATCTATAGGAAAAAATAAATTTATTATAGCTACTATTCCAGGTCAAGGTCATTTTTTACAAAAATTTGCTAGAGTTTTAATAAGGGGTGGTAGAGCAAAAGATATTCCTGGTGTAAAATATAAGCTAATCAAAGGAAAATATGATTTTGATATTAGGGAAAAATTTCCGGAAAATATGAAAAGATCTAGGAAACGTTCTAAATATGGCGTTAGTAAATCTTATAGAAAAGAAATTATAAACAAAGCTTAAAACAATATATTTATTTATAAAAAATTATGTTAAATAAAGATAAAGTTTTTTTATTTGAAAGATATTCATTATATTCAGCAAAAAAAATAATAAGTAAAATAAATAAAAGAAAATTAATTAAATCTAGTATATCAAAAACGGAGTATTCTAATACATTAATAGATACGTATAAAGTTAATTATATTAGACGTTGGGTTATTTCCCTATTAAGTGTTATATCTAAAAAAGGTAGTAATATTAAATATAGTACTTATATTGGGAATGTTTTATCAAAAATAAAACAAAAATATAATTTATTTAATTTTTTTTCTATAATAGAAGAAAATTTAACTATTGTTTTTAACACTTTTAAAAAACGTATAGCCGGAAAAAATTTATTAATACCTATTGGTTTAACCCATTATAAAAGGGTTAATGCCATGTCGAAATTAATTATAACAAGTTTAAAGTTAAGAAAAGAAAGGTCTTTTAGTGATAAGTTATATAATGAATTAATTGATGCTTATAATAATAAAGGATTAAGTATAATAAAAAAATTAAATTATACTAAACAATTAAAAGATGTTATAACAAATATAAGATTTTTAAATGAAAAATACTAATAATAATCCTATAAAATATTTAGTATTTGGTTTAAAATCGAAGTCTGGTAATAATAATTTAGGTAGAAAAACAGTTAAAACAAAAAGTAGAGGTAAATCAAAAAGAAAATTCCGTATATTAGATTTTTATAGAAACTATCAGGAATCTTTTTTAGTTTTAAAAATAGAATATGACCCAAATAGATCAGCAAATATTGCATTAATATGTTATAAAAATGGTTTATTATGTTATATTATAGCTACTTCTAATTTACAAAAAGGGATGTTTATAAATAATGACAATTTAGTGGAAAGTACAACTAGATCTATTGAATCCTATAGTTATGGTGATTATATTTCTAATGTTGAATTAAATCATAATTATGGTTTTAAAATAGCGAGGTCTGCAGGAACTTATTGCATTGTTTTACATAAATTAAATGCTAATTCTATAGTTATACGTTTTCCTTCTGGTGAAGAAAAAATCTTATATAAAAAAAACAAGGGGACTTTGGGTATAGTTTCTAATATCAATCATAAATATTTAAATATTGGTAAAGCAGGACGAAATTTTTTAAAAGGTAAAAAGCCCGTTGTTAGAGGTGTTGCAAAAAATTGTGTTGACCACCCGCATGGTGGGGGTCGCGGTAGAACTTCTAAATTACCTGTCCCTTCTAATTTTACTAGAAGAGTTTTAAAAGGTGTACCAAATAAAAAAAAAAAAAAAATTTTTGTTTACAAAAGTAGAAAAATAAATGGTTAATTCAAATATTTTCATTTTTTTAAATAAATTCTTATCAAAAGATAAAAAAGATTATATAAAAAGTAATATAATTATTAAGATAAATAATAGAAATCTAAAAATTACGGAAGATTTCAAGAATTTTAATTTAGCTATACATAATGGAAAATTTTTTATACCGTCTTATATGGATAGTAATAAATTGAATTATATGTTAGGTATATTTTCTTTTACTTATAGTATAAAATTAAAAAAAAAAATAAAAGTTTACAAAAAAAAAAAAAACAAAAAAAAATAA